TGTTGAAGTAAATACAAATGGTATGAGTCGAGATTTCCTGCGAATCGATTTAGTGAAATCCCATATTTCGTATATCAGAAAAAGGAAAGATCCGTCAGGTTCAGGATTGATCTTTGATAAGAGGCCAGACCACACCAGTATCAATCCATTTTATTCTATTTCTTCCAAGGCAGGGATTCAACAATCACTTAGCCAAAATCAAGTAACTATTCGTACGTTGTTGAAGAGGAATAAGGAATGCCAATCTTTTATAATTTTGTCATCATCTAATTGTTTTCAAATGGGTCCATTCAACGATGTAAAATATTACAATGATGTAATAAAAAAAGAATCAATGAAAAGAGATAGTCTAATTCCAATTAGGAATTCCTTGGGACCTTTAGGATTAGGAAGAACCCCTCAAATTGCGCATTTTTATTCATTTTACCATTTAATAATTTATAATCAGATCTCGGTAACTAAATATTTACAACTTGACAATTTCAAACAGACTTTTCAAGTGCTTAAATATTATTTAATGGATGAAAATGGTAGGGTTTCTATTTATAATAATCCCGATCCGCGCGGTAACATCGTTTTGAATCCATTCAATTTGAATTGGAATTTTCTCCATCATAATTATTGTGAAGAAGCGTCTAGAATAATTAGCCTTGGGCAGTTTATTTGTGAAAATTTATGTATAGCCAAAAACGGACCGCACTTAAAATCGGGTCAAGTTCTAATTGTTCAAATTGACTCTGTAGTAATAAGATCAGCTAAAGCTTATTTGGCCACTCCGGGAGCAACCGTTCATGGCCATTATGGAGAAATCCTTTACGAAGGAGATACATTAGTTACATTTATATATGAAAAATCGAGATCTAGGGATATAACGCAAGGTCTTCCAAAAGTGGAACAAGTGTTAGAAGTGCGTTCGATTGATTCAATATCGATGAACCTAGAAAAGAGAATTGAGGGTTGGAACAAGAGTATAACAAAAATTATTGGAATTCCTTGGAGATTCTTGATTGGTGCTGAGCTAACTATAGTGCAAGGGCGTATCTCTTTGGTTAATAAGATCCAAAAAGTTTATAGATCTCAGGGGGTGCAGATTCATAATCGACATATAGAAATTATTGTGCGTCAAATAACATCAAAAGTGTTGGTTTCAGAAGAGGGAATGTCTAATGTTTTTTCACCCGGAGAACTGATTGAATTGTTGCGGGCGGAACGAACAGGGCGCGCTTTGGAAGAAGCGATCTGTTACCGAGCTATCTTATTGGGAATAACGAAAGCATCTCTAAATACTCAAAGTTTTATATCCGAAGCAAGTTTTCAAGAAACTGCTCGAGTTTTAGCAAAAGCCGCTCTCCGGGGTCGTATCGATTGGTTGAAAGGTCTGAAAGAGAACGTTGTTCTAGGGGGGATGATACCCGTCGGTACGGGATTCAACGGATTAGTGCAACGTTCAAGGCAACATACCAACATTCCTTTGGAAACCAAAAACAATAAACTATTCGAGGCAGAAATGCGAGATATTTTGTTCCACCACAGAGAATTATTTGATTTTTTCATTTCAAGGAATTTACACGATACACTGAGACAATCATTTCGAGGGTTGAATGATTCCTAAGAGCGGATTCACCCCCTTTCTTTTTAGCTATTTGTATTTGCGGTCATTTTTTTTTTTTATTTTTATTTGGTATATAGTAATAAAGATAATAAAATAACAAATAGAATAGAAAGAAATTAATATTAATGGTTTGAATCGTGTATCAATGGCCAATATCCGTTAGAGGTAGAAACGAAGGTTCCATCGGAACAATTATTTATTTCTATTTCAGGGCACCTCGTCTCTCTTTTTTTTAATAAAAAGAAAGGAGGTGTGGATAAATAAATGACAAGAAGATATTGGAACATCCATTTGGAAGAAATGATGGAAGCAGGAGTTCATTTTGGTCATGGTACTAGTAAATGGAATCCTAGAATGGAACCTTATATCTCTTCAAAGCGTAAGGGTATTCATATTATAAATCTTATTAGAACTGCCCGTTTTTTATCAGAAGCTTGTGATTTAGTTTTTGATACAGCAAGTAGGGGAAAGCAATTCTTAATTGTTGGTACCAAAAATAAAGCAGCCGATTCAGTAGCACGGGCTGCAATAAGGGCCCGTTGTCATTATGTTAATAAAAAATGGCTAGGCGGTATGTTAACGAATTGGTATACTACGGAAACGATACTTCATAAGTTCAGGGACTTGAGAACGGAACAAAAGATGGGGAGACTCAATCGTCTTCCGAAAAGAGATTCAGCTATGTTGAAGAGACAATTATCTCACTTGCAAACATATCTGGGCGGGATCAAATATATGACTGGATTACCCGATATTGTAATAATCGTTGATCAGCAAGAAGAATATATGGCTCTTCGAGAATGTATGATTTTGGGAATTCCAACGATTTGTTTAATCGATACAAATTGTGACCCAGATCTCGCTGATATTTCGATCCCAGCAAATGATGACGCGATAGCTTCAATCCGATTAATTCTTAACAAATTAGTATTTGCAATTTGTGAGGGTCGTTCTAGTTATATACGAAATCCTTGATTCATATTAATAATGAATAATAAAATAAAAAAAATTCTTTTGGGAACTCCATAGATTTATGAAATCGGTTATGATTCCTAAAAGAGATACAAGTAACTAGGGATATTATGTAATTAATTGGTATACAAATATATATAAGTCAACTAGGCAAGTCGAAAAAAAGAGAAGGTTGAATCAAAATAATTCTTTTTAAAGTTCTATTTTTTTCAGAGGGCAATATGAAATTATGTTATATCAACACACTAAAAGGCTTATACGATATATCCGGTGTGGAAGTCGGCCAACATTTCTATTGGAAAATAGGAGGTTTTCAAGTCCATGCCCAAGTAATTATTACTTCTTGGGTTGTAATTGCTATCTTATTAGGTTCAGCCATTATAGCTGTTCGTAATCCACAAACCATTCCTACTGACAGTCAGAATTTCTTCGAATATGTTCTTGAATTCATTCGAGATGTGAGCAAAACTCAGATTGGCGAAGAATACGGTCCATGGGTTCCCTTTATTGGAACTTTGTTTCTATTTATTTTTGTTTCGAATTGGTCGGGTGCTCTTTTACCTTGGAAAATCATACAGTTACCTCATGGGGAATTAGCCGCGCCTACAAATGATATAAATACTACTGTTGCTTTAGCTTTACTCACGTCAGTAGCATATTTCTATGCGGGTCTTAGTAAAAAAGGATTAGGTTATTTTGGTAAATACATTCAACCAACTCCAATCCTTTTACCCATTAATATTTTAGAAGATTTCACAAAACCCCTATCACTTAGTTTTCGACTTTTCGGAAATATATTAGCTGATGAATTAGTAGTTCTTGTTCTTGTTTCTTTAGTACCTTCAGTGGTTCCTATACCCGTCATGTTACTTGGATTATTTACAAGCGGTATTCAAGCTCTTATTTTTGCAACTTTAGCTGCGGCTTATATAGGCGAATCCATGGAGGGTCATCATTGACTAGTTTTCGAAATAGTCTTTTTTTAGTTTAAGCCTTACGCAATATATGTGCGTATCAAGATAATCTGCTTAAGGAGCATAATATATAAAAATAAATAGATAAATTATATAAATATAAACTATATAAAGTATAGAAGTAATAGTCAAAAATAAGATATTAGCGATATTGGGGAATTGCAACAAAAAAAAGGGGAAGTAAAAAAAAGGAAAGAGATCGAAAAGATCTTTTTCCTAAAATTCCAGTTCGGTCTATTTATCCCCCCCCAATGAATACTATCTTTATATTGTTTTGTTCATTTAATTCCAATATTCAATATTATTAGATATTAGTAATCATAATCTGAATAATAATTAGGATTGTAATACTTATAGTATTATAGTATAGTGTGCTATTTTAAAAAAGATGCTATTGTTATATAGAAAAATTCCCATTCAAGTTGATTTCATCCAATTAAATGGTTGACCAAAAGAGAATTTTAATAAATAATAAATTACCTGAACTTAGATCAATCAAATACTTCTATTTCGATGCAACGATTCGATCTAACGAATTTGTCCATGTAGATTGATTGTACCTGCGTCGGCGAGTAAAAAAAGAAAAAATAAAGATTTACAAAAAACTAAATTAAAATTTATAAAAAAAAAAATGGATTGGTTAGGGGGGGCCGAACTAGATGTATGTACTCTAATTAGTATAAGACAACTCTTGTGAATGTTTCGAAGAATGATTCTATAATCCGATTGAATGTAAGATATGAATGGTTGATTTACGTTATCCAAGAAACACATGTATATGTAATATTAGATATTAATTAGTTATATATGTAATATCTAAGCGGCTCTATTACTGTGAATTTAGATAGGAATTCCAATGGAATCCCCTCCATTTCCTTTGTAGTTGTGAATTGAATATTAAATGAATAAAATAAAGTGACTATTGAATAAAGAGATTCAATCAAGAAAATAAGAAAAAACGAAAAATTCAAAAAGAATGGTATGGATTCAAAAAAATTCTGTGAATAAAAACTAAAAAAGAAATATCGAAGCCGTTCTGATGATTCAATAATAATATTATTACTTCAATTCCGAGTTCTTATTTCCTTCGACTGTATAGATCTTAGCGATGGAATAATTAAGTCATAATTTATTGGTTGATTGTATCATTAACTATTTACTTATTTTGGTGTGAGGAACTTATCATGAATCCACTGATTTCTGCCGCTTCCGTTATTGCTGCTGGGTTGGCCGTCGGGCTTGCTTCTATTGGACCTGGGGTTGGTCAAGGTACTGCTGCGGGCCAAGCTGTAGAAGGGATCGCGAGACAGCCCGAGGCGGAGGGAAAAATACGAGGTACTTTATTGCTTAGTCTGGCTTTTATGGAAGCTTTAACAATTTATGGACTGGTTGTAGCGTTAGCACTTTTATTTGCGAATCCCTTTGTTTAATCCGAAAAAAAA